AAGAGAAAAATCAGGTAAGCTTAGAAATCTTTTTTTATTGAACGTTTTCATTCATTTTGACTCCTTTATCATATTCATTTCTATTTTACCGTCCCGGAGAATGAACTCCGGGAAACTCTCTTTAAATTATTCTGACGCATTGCTTTCAATTTACTTACTTTATGATCTCGTTGGAAATCATATAAAGACAATTCTTATTTAATATAGCTATTTGCGCAAGTATTTTACGATTAAGAAATACCCGTCTCTTATACAGATCATGTATTAATCTATTATAACTATTTGATACTCCCCTTTCGCGAATCACTCCGTTTATGCGAGCGATCCATAAACGACGAAAGTTTCTCTTTTGCCTACCTCTATCCCGATGAGCCGAAACCAAAGCTCTTATTTTCTGTTGAGTAATAGTTCGAGTAAGTCTTGAATGAGCCCCTCGAAAACTTGCGGCAAATAAACGAATTTTTGTTCTACGTCTCCGAGCGATATATCCTCGTCTAATTCTGGTCATTGTATAAATGATATTTTGACGAATAACTAAAGGATTTCCCTTCTTTCAGTTATTCTTTTTCACTTTCTTAGTCTATTAATAACAAAACGGATTTTCCGATGTATAAAAATGGAATTCCAATGGCTTTGGCTACTATAACCTTCCCGACCACAATTTTCCTTTTTTTTTTCTAGGCATTTCACTTAATCTCGAAAAAAGAAATTGTATTCTAGTAGCTATCAAAAACATAGTAAATGGATAAAAAGAAATAGTGGGTTCCATCGTTTCTATGGTTACTTCTTAAACGGTAAGGTCTTCTCTATACACCGGAGCCTCTTATTTGATTTAATGAATCTTATTGGTAATTTGACTTGTACAGTTCACACCTTTTTGGCTCTACTCTACCCCTGAATTATCCAATAATAGATCTTTCACAATAAGACCTACCCATACAGTAACGGTATTTAATTAGGAAGGTTAGCTGTATAGCTGACCCTGTTAGTCCGTTCTTGCAAGAGTGGGAGTCTAATCTTTCTGTTTTTAAAATAGGATTTTTTTTCCCCGCTTAATGGATAACCGTTTGATACCAATGGGGAATTTTTTCTCATTTTAAATTGAGGTGATTGAATTTGCACCAATAGAAACCATAAATTTCATACACAATAGGGGATAGATAGATTTTCTTATTTTTTTTTTAGATTTAATTTAGATAGTGAATGGAATTCTTCCATTTTATCCTATTCATTGATACGGGAAAAATGGTTTTCTTTCTTTTGTCCCAGCCCATGATCTTAACGAGTCACACATACACCCTAGTACATGTTCCTCGACGCTGAGGGCATCCCCCGAGAGCGGGGGATTTCGTAACATTTCTGATTGGCTGTCTTGTTTTTCTAATAAGTTGTTTAATAGTTGGCATGTTGAATCATATACATAATGGGTTGGTTTAGATCGATCCTAACCAATTCTTAATTTTTTCAATATCAAATTCGGGGTAAGAAGATAAAATAAAAAATCGCGGATTTACGCGAAATCCATACTATTTTCAGCAACTGCTAGACTGCTACAAGATCAACAATTCCATAAGCCTGGGCTTCTGTTGCTGACATAAAAGCATCTCTTTCCATGTCTTCGGATACAACCCATAAAGGTTTGCCCGTTCTTTGTACATAAACCCTTGTGAGGGTTTCGCGCAGTTTCAGTAGTTCTTCCGCTTCCAGGATAAATTCTCCCGTTTGTGCTTCATAAAAAGAAGTAGCAGGTTGATGAATCATTACCCTGATGGTATAACAGAATAAAAAGTTCTTCTATCTCGCATGATGAAGTGAAGAGAAAAGAAAGATAAAGGATAACAAGAACAAAATTAAATTGAACAACCGTACGGGCATCTTTTGTGCATTGCATACGGCTCTACAATAACATTGACCCTTACTCCATCGAAGAAAGAAAAAAATAGGATTTATCAGACCCAGATCGGTAAATGATCAAATTACCACCCTTCATTTTGTAAGAGTTCAAAAATACTATGATGGTTCCGTTGCATAATAATGTATTTCTATTTAGAATCTTTTTTACATATTTTGTCTGTGATTCAGCAATCCCAAAGTTTCTTTTTGATTGGATCAAAAAAAAAAGTAAAGAAAAATAATTCTTTTTCATACTATTCCATAACATAAATATTGTTATGGGTTCTGCGGTATAAAAAGAAAAAAAGTTTGTGACGCTAAACTCGACTTCCAATAGATAATAAAAAATTGGAAATATCCTTTAGCTCATACTACTCTCTCGATACATAATCAAATATTTTTTTTTTTCCAAAAAAAGCTCTCATATCGAATTCAAAGTGCCATGCTATTATTACTTAATATTCATATCGCGAAGGCATAGTCTTTTTTTTTTTCTCAAAAAACCTCATTGGCGCCAAGCGTGAGGGAATGCTAGACGTTTAGTAATTTCTCCTCCAACCAAGATAAGGGATCCCATTGAGGCGGCTAATCCCATACAAATTGTATG